ACTTTGTGTTAGACTTGATAGATTCTATGGATCGAATCTTTAGTATTCTCTTATTTATTAGCTGTGTCTACTCTTTAGGCAGAATGCCGTCACCCATTTTGAGTAGGAAACTGCAAGAAACCTCACAAATGACAGAAAGAGATGTAGAAATAGAAACAACTTTCGAAACGAAGGGGACTAAACAGGAACAAGAGGGATTCACCGAAGAAGATCCTTCTCCTTCCCTTTTTTCGGAAGAAAGGGAGGATCCGGACAAAATCGATGAAACGGAAAGGATCCGAGTGAATGGAAAGGACAAAACAAAGGATGAATTCCACTTTCACTTAAAAGAAGAAGATAAAGACCTCTTCTGGTTTGAAAAACCCCCTGTGAGTCTTCTTTTCGACTATAAACGATGGAATCGCCCATTGCGATATATAAAAAATTATCGATTCGAACATGCTGTAAGAAATGAAATGTCACAATATTTTTTTTATACATGTCAAAGTGATGGAAAACGAAGAATTTCTTTTACATATCCATCCAGTTTATCAGCTTTTTTTGAAATGCTACGACAAAAAATGTATTTTTCTTTTTTTACAACAAAAAAATTCGTCTGTGATGAACTGGATAAATTCTTCTATGATGAACTGCATAATTATTATTGTTGGATTTATACCAATGAAAAAAAATGGAGGAGCCTAAGGAACGAGTTTAGAGATAGAATTGAAGCCCTAGACAGAGGATCTCCTTATCTGGATGTACTCGAAAAAAAGACTCGATTATGCAATCATAAAACTAAAGAAGAATACTTGCCTAAAATATATGATCCTCTCTTAAACGGATCCTATCGTGGAATAATTAAAAAATGTTATTTACCTTCAATCCTAAATGAAACTGCAGTCAAAAATTCGATAGAGACAAATTTTTTAAATAAACTCAATAAAGTTCATAGTATCCTTCTTTTTAAGGGTAAGGAACTTAATGTTCATAATTTTGAAGAATTGTACCAGAAATTGGAAGGGAAAATAGCTACATTGGAAGAGAAATTGGTCCAGAAATTGGACCAGAAATTGGAAGAGAAATTGGAAGAGAAATTGGGACAGAAAATATATACATTGGATCAAAAAGCATTAGCAAGAGAATTGAGTCTTTTAATCGATGAATTTGCTAAAGAATCAACATCAAATTGGAAAAGAATTTCTTTATTTCCGGAACAAAGACGAATTGATTCAGAAGATCCAGAAAAAGTTTTGAAATTTTTAATCGAAAGAGTCATAATTGATCCCATCATTCAAACAATATGCGATACAGCCATAATTCCTCCCATGGAAAAAACAACTCGAAAAAAATCGATTGGAATAAATAAAAAAGTCCCCCGATGGTCATACAGATTATTCAGCGAGGTAGAACAACTCGGAAAAACTGCAACAACGGAAGAGGGGGAAGAGTGGATAGTAGATCATCAAATTCGCTCGAGGAAAGCGAAACGTATGGTTCTTTTTACGCAGGGTCCAGAGAATGCCGCCCCAACTATGACGAAGCCTAATGAACTAGAAGAAGTGGATATGATAGATTATCCCTATGAAGCGGATTTTCGTCGAGACATAATCACAGGTTCTATGCGTGTTCAAAGACGTAAAACCCTTACGGGGAAAATGTTTCCCTTATATCCGTATTCCCCACTTTTTTTCGACAGAGTAGGATTTTCTTGGGATGTTCTTTTCGAACCATTCATATTATCAGTAATTGAGATTTCCGACCTAATACAAGACATTTTTAGAAAGGGTATAAAAGGAAGCGTAGCAAAAAGAATAAAGAGGTTGAAAAAACAAAAAAAAATGTACATGGAGGAAAACAAAAGCTACGAAGAAATTCAAAAAGAAGTCAATGAAATGGAAAAGGGGCGGGACGGGCAGACGGAAATGGAACGAATAGAAAGGACACGAGAAAAAATAGCAGACCTCTATGATATCCTTATTTATGCTCATGGAATAAGAGCTTTGATTTTACTAATTCAGTCGAGGCTTAGACAATCTATTGTATTACCTTCATTGATACTAGCTAAAAATATTGTCCGTTTCTTATTACGCCAAGAGCCCGAGTGGGGGCAGGATATAAGGGAGATGAATAGAGAAGTGTATGTTATATGCACCTATAATGGTATGCCAGTACTAAAACCAGGAAGAAACGGAATTTTTCCTCCAAACTGGGCCACAGAGGGTATACAAATAATGATACGATTTCCTTTCCGTCTGAAACCTTGGCACCGATCTAAGATACGACCTTCTCGTAGGGATCCAAATCCAAAGCAGGAAAGTCCTGCTGCTTTTTTAACGATTTGGGGACTGGAAACTGACCGTCCTTTTGGTTCTCCTCTCGTAGGACTTGGTATTTTGTTTTGTTATTATTTTGGACCCCCTTTGAAAAAACTCCAAAAAGCAATTCTAAAATGGAGTTTTCGAGTTCTAAAAAGTTTCAAAGAAAGAAAAAAATTATTGTTTCTAAAGGTCCAAAAAGAACCAAAAAAATGGAGAGAGGATTCGAGTGAAATAAAAAAAGATTCTATAATCAATAATCAGATTATTCATGAATCATCCATTCAAACCCGATCTATGGATTGGACAAATTATTCACTGACAGAAATAAAAATGAAAGATCTGACTGATAGAACAAGCACAATCAGAAATCAAATAGAAAGAATTACAAAAGACAAGAAAAATGGATTTCGAACTCTAAAGATAAATATTAGTCCTAACAAAACAAGTTATGGTGCTCAAAAATTAGCATCACTAAAAAATCTTTTTCAGATATTAAAAAGAAGAAATGATCGATTAATCCGTAAATCACATTTTTTTTTTAAATGGATCGTGGAAAGGATATACACGGATATCCTTCTAGAGAGCTTTCCATATATCATTAATCGTCTTACTAATAGTCTTTATAGGCCCATGATCATTATAAAACTTTTTCGTAAATTAAAAAAAAAATCTTTTTTTGATACAAAAGAGAAAAAGATAATTGAGCGTATTTCAACTATACAAAAAAAACTTTCACCTTCTCGTATTCGTCATAAGATTCAGACGAAGTCGGAGGTTTCTTTTAAATTATCCCTCGTGTCACAGGCCTATGTATTTTACAAATTATCACAAACCCAGGTTATTAACTTGTATAAGTTAGGATCTGTCCTTCAATATGACGGAGCATCTTTATTTCTTAAGAATGAAATAAAAGATTATTTTCGAAGACAAGGAATAATTTCTTCCGAATTAAAGCATAAGAAACTTCAGAATTCTGGAATGAATCAATGGAAAAATTGGTTAAAGAGTCATTATCCATACGATTTATCTGAGCTAAAATGGTCTAAATTAGTACCGCAAAAATGGCGAAATAGAGTCAATCAACATTGTAGGGTTGAAAATCCAAATTTAATCAAACGGGATTCATCTGAAAGAGAGGAAAAGGTTTCGTTATTGCTAAATAAAAACGATCATTTTCAAAAACTGTATAGATATGATCTTTTAGCATATCAATCGATTTATTATGAAGATAAGAAGGACTCATATAATTACAACATACATAAACCGAAATTTGTTGATATGGGGGGGAGTATCCCTATTACTAATTTTATAAGAAAAGATTATTTTATGTATATAAAAAATCCAGATAGAAAATTTTGTGATACGAAAGGTCTTTTTTATCTCAAAATTAATAAAGATAAAGAAATCAACCCATCCAAGGGTTTCTTTTCTTTTTTTGATTGGATGGGAATGAGTGAAGAAAGACTAAACCGTCCTGTATCGAAGCCGATACCTTGGTTATTCCCACAATTTGAGTTATTTTTTAATGTATATAAAATGAAACCCGGGTTTATACCAATTCATTCACTTATTTTTCATTTTAATGAAGATGTTAGTGAAGATGTTAGTCAAAATAAAAATCTCACGAAAAATCAACCCCAAAGCATTTGGACTTGGGAAATCGACTTAGATGCGTTCATGAAAGGATCTTTTGCTTTGCAATTGAAATGGCTGCTGAGTCCTTTGACTATCGAATTATTCGATTATGCGCTGTCCGTACTTGAATGGGAAAAGGAAAGCAGAATGACAACAAAGTTTGGTTTCGGCTTTATTAAGAAGGAGGAGTTCACTCTGGATCCAATGCTAATCCGGGATTTGAATCTTTCAAAAATCCTAAAAGAGGGAATATTTATTATCGAACCAGTTCGTATACCTGTAAAACATAATGTAGAATTGATTATGTATCAAACCATAAGGATTTCTTTGGTTCATGAGATTAAACAAAAAAATAATCAAAAAAGATACAGAGAAAATATGGATAAGAATCATTTTGAGGAATCGATTGCAAGACATCAAATGATGACGAAAAATAGAAACAAAAATCATTATGATTTGCTTGTTCCTGAAAATATTTTCTCGTCTAGACGGCGTAGAGAATTGAGAATTCTAAGTTGTTTCAATTCAAGGAATAGTAATTGTGTGGATAAAAATGCAGTATTTTGCAATGGGAACAAGGTAAAAACCTGTGGTCAATTTTTGGATGAAAGCAAAGATCTTGATAGAGAGAAAATGAAATTAATGAAATTCTTTCTTTGGCCCAATTATCGATTAGAAGATTTAGCTTGTATGAATCGCTATTGGTTTGATACTAATAATGGTAGTCGTTTCAGTATGTTAAGGATACATATGTATCCACGATTGAAAATTGATTGATGATACAATTGTCTTCCCCTACGATATATATATCGGGTGGATAAATAGCTGCGCACATGCCTTGTCTTACATCCTTTTTTGATACATGAATACTAATTCAATGACGTATCAATTAGATCATAAAATGAATCAATAAGGAAATTAGGATTGATTCTTGTGTATACTAGATCAAAATACCTCGCATTATTATTACTGATCAGTCAAATTCATATTCGTAAAATAAAAAGAGTAAATTAATAAAAAAATTGACGCATAAAATAAAGAAAAAAAAAGATAAGAAGAAATGCGCCCCCCCCCTACATACTTGAGACCTTCTCCTACAAAAAAACTTGCAACACCTAATCCATTTGGAATTCCATCAATTACTCGTCTGTCAAAAAAATTAACTAGTTCGGACAATCCTCTTACACTCCGAATTACGTATGTTGTATAAAAAGCATCTATGTAACCACGATGATGGGCCCAATCATATATTACATTTTGTATTTTGTCCGAAAAAACCCTATTTGGATGCCTTTTAGCAAAATAATTAATTAAGACAAAATTTTGTAAGGACGAATAAATGGGTTTATATAAAAAAGACGCTATAACTATTCCAGAATAAGCTATACTAACCGAAAGGGTTGCATTTATCACAAATTCAGACCAATCAAAAGAATTTTGATTATTCAATTTTGGATGTAAAAGGTTTACAGACGGAGTTAACCATTTGGACAATAGATCTAAATCTATACCTTCTTGATTGAAAGGAATTCCTAGGAATCCTATGAACAAAGTAAATAAAATCAATACAAGTAGAGGGAATAACATCGTATTACCCGATTCGTGAGGATATGACGCAATTTTTTTATTGCCACAATTATTAATAATAAGAAAGGATCGCATCTTTTTTTTTTTATTTTCGTGCGGGTTCTTAGAAAAACTTTCGTTATTTTTTATTGGTAACAAAGTGAATAAACGAAAATTTTTGTTAATAGGTTTCAGTCCTTCTTGACCCCATAAGGATATTGAATAGAAGGAACTACTTTTTTTTCCATTATAATTTTGAAAATGAACGTTTAAATGACCCTCAAACGTAAGTAAATAGATGCGAAACATATAAAATGCGGTTAATCCTGCTGTAGCCCAGGATATAATTGCGAAAATTGGTGAATACAACCAAGTATCACTAAGAATTTCATCTTTGGACCAAAAACAAGCAAGGGGCGGAATCCCAGAAAGAGAAAGTGTACCTAATAAAAAAGAAGTTTTTGTGATTGGCACATGTTTTTTTAAACCCCCCATAAAAACCATATTCTGGCTTTTATCTGGAGAATACCCAACAATAGCTTCCATAGAATGAATAATGGATCCAGATCCTAAAAACAATAATGCTTTTGAGTAAGCATGAGTAATCAAATGAAATAAAGCAGCTCGATAAGACCCCATACCTAGAGCTAACATCATATACCCCAATTGAGACATTGTAGAATAAGCTAAACTTCGCTTAATGTCTTTTTGGGCAAGAGCTAAAGTAGCTCCTAAAAGTACTGTTATTATACCTATTAACGCGATTAGATGTAGTATGGAGGGGATGACTATCAAAAGAGGAAAAAGTCGAGCGACAAGAAAAATCCCCGCAGCTACCATAGTGGCAGCATGTATAAGAGCCGAAATAGGAGTAGGCCCCTCCATAGCATCAGGTAACCATACATGAAGGGGGAATTGGGCGGATTTGGCAACTGCACCAGCAAATAATAAGAAAGTACATAAAGTTCCAACTAAAAAATGGATTTCATTATTATAAATCAAGGTATTGAATATTTCAAACAAATCTCGAAATTCAAAACTGCCTGTTAGCCAATAAAGACCTAAAATTCCTAATAATAAACCAAAATCCCCTACACGATTAGTCACAAACGCTTTTTGGCAAGCATTTGCTGCAACAGGTCGTGTAAACCAAAAACCTATTAATAGGTACGAACACATTCCAACTAATTCCCAAAAAATATAAATTTGTATTAAATTCGAACTAGTAACTAAGCCAAGCATAGAAGTATTGAAAAAACTCAGATAAGCAAAGAATCTCAAATATCCTTGATCATGAGACATATAATTGTCACTATAAATAAGAACTAGAATACCAACAGTAGTGATTAACATTGACATAATAGAAGTAAGTGGATCAACCAAGTAACCGAACTCTAAAGAAAAATCATTATTGATGGTCCAAGACCATACAGATTGATAGATAGAACTGCTATTTATTTGCTGAATAGACAATTTCATTGAAAAAATCATAACTATACTTAACAACAAAATACTAGGAAAAGCCCACATACGCCGAAGATTTTTTGTTGTCTTCGGAAAAAGAAGAAGTCCCGTTCCAATTAACAAAGGAACTGTAAGTGGAATAAAAGGTATGATCCATGCATATTGGTATATATGTTTCATAAAAAATAAAATTTGATTTTCGATTCACCGGCTCTTACCTCTTTCGAAAGAGGTCAGTAAAAAAAATTAAGATATGCGATAATAGAATTTTTTCTATTCGAAATCGAAATTTTTAGAATAAGCATTTTATTAATATTCAACTCAAGAAGTTCTAATTGGTCAAATGACCAAATAGTTATTAATTAAACTATTGAAACCTATGAATATAGAGAATATCCAAAATTTATACTTTTCATTATTATTTTGATAAATCCATAGATAGAAAAATTATAAAAAATTAGGCCAAACAAAAAAGTACGTAAGTCTGATACTGATATGAATCACAAGATCTAATAAAATTAATAACCTAAGTGAAGTCAAAAACTAGGAACTATTTAACTTTTTTATTCGGAATCAGTTATTAGGTCTCTGCAAAACTCTTTGATTGATTGTCTTCTATTACAAAAAAAAAGAATATTTTGATTTTTCTATGCTAGCCAAGACTTTACTTTCGACTTTACATAACATAAAATAAAAAAAAATGAGAAAAACATATCAAATCATGTCCACTTTAACTAAATAACTAGTCTCATTTCAATTCAAAAAACCATATATTTCTTAAAAAGAATCAAGTTTTCTATTAGGTAATTAGGTACGAATAGCTTACTTAACTATTCCAAAATTAAACCCTTCGATGTGTTTATTATATGACATATAAATCAAATATGAAATACAAAAGTCACATAACAAAAATAAACAGAAATAGAAGTCGAAAGTTTGCTTCTTGATTTTCTTTTTTATGGTACATCGTATTCTATAAATAGAAATTTGAATAAGAAAAATATGTAATTTTCCTATATTTCTAGTTTTTTTTGAGATATTTATTTTTTAAAAAAACATAGTCTATAACTAAATATAAAAATAGGACAGAAAGATTACTTTGCTTTGCATAATAGATGTCTTTCACATACAACTATAACAATGAATAACCTATTCATTTTTGAATGGCAGTTCCAAAAAAACGTACTTCAATTTCCAAAAAGCGTATTCGTAAAAATATTTGGAAAAGAAAAGGATATTCGGCAGCATTAAAAGCTTTTTCATTAGCGAAATCTCTTTCTACCGGGAATTCAAAAAGTTTTTTTATACGAAAAATAAGTAATCAAACGTTAGAATAATCTGAATTGAGCTGACTCAAAAAAAACTTCTACAAAATTTTCTTTATCATTTATATTCATAAAAAAATAGAAAAAAAAAGAAATCATCTAAATTTTAAATATAGAATGAATGCTTTGTATTCATTAATGTTTTTTTTTTGACCTGATCAACATGAAATAGACCTTGCTTTTCTCTTATGATATGTAAACTCAAAATACGTCTGTCTGTATACGGGACTTTTTTGTTTGAAAACTAGAGGATTTCACTATCCTTCTTTTTTTTTAGTATATTTTAGCATTTCTGGGATGGGGATTCTTACTTTCCCCATCAACCGACTGGTCCCAATAGAAAATTAAAGTGGTTTTTATATCTATGGAAAAGCAAACAAAATATATTTAGTCAAAAAGGGATCCTTACTAGATAGCGGATTTGTATAGTTACTTCAATTTCAAGAAAACAGAAACTATAGGAAATCTTATTGACTATAACTGACACTAACCCCAAAAAGGATTCTTATTGAACATTCAAATTACGATTGTCTTTATTCAAAATTTTTTTATGTTTTATAAAAATATCGCCATTGAATTGACTCTTTCAATCTCGACGATTAAAGATAAATAGGCTATTATGATTTCAAACAAGCCGCTATGGTGAAATTGGTAGACACGCTGCTCTTAGGAAGCAGTGCTAAAGCATCTCGGTTCGAGTCCGAGTAGCGGCACATTTTTTTACAAATTCGAAAAAGGAATCTAATAGCCCTAGAATGAATAATAATCACAATGAGATGAATTTCATTCTGAATTTCTATTTGTAAGTGAGGGATCTCTTTTCTTTATCTTTATATATATATATTCTTATGATATTTTTGACTTTAGAGCACCTTTTCAATCATATTTCCTTTTCAATCGTTTCAATTGTAATTACAATTCATTTAATAACTTTAGTAGTCAACGAAATAGTCGAACTAGATGATTCATTAGAAAGGGGTATGATACTTACTTTTTCCTGTCTAACAGGATTATTAGGTATTCGTTGGATTTATTCGGGGCATTTCCCATTAAGTGATTTATATGAATCATTAATCTTCCTTTCGTGGAGTTTTTATATTATTCATATGATTCCTTATTTTAAAAAACATAAAAAAAATTTAAGTGCAATAACAGCGCCCGGTGCTATTTTTACCCAAGGCTTTGCTACTTCAGGCTTTCTAGCTCAAATGAAGCAATCCACAATATTAGTACCCGCTCTCCAATCCCAGTGGTTAATGATGCATGTAAGTATGATGATATTGGCCTATGCAGCCCTTTTATGTGGATCATTATTATCAGTAGCCCTTCTAGTCATTACATTTCAAAACAATATAAGTCTTTTTGGTAAAAAACCATTTTTATTAAACGAGTCTTTGTTCTTCGGGAAGATCCAATACATGAACAAAGAAAACAATATTTTACAAAGCACTTATCTTTTTTCTCTTAGTAATTATTATAGGTCCCAGTTAATTGAACAATTAGATCATTGGAGTTCCCGTGTTATTAGTCTAGGATTTATCTTTTTAACCATAGGTATCCTTTCAGGAGCAGTATGGGCTAATGAAGCATGGGGATCATATTGGAATTGGGACCCAAAGGAAACTTGGGCATTTATTACTTGGACCATATTCGCGATTTATTTACATATTAAAATAAATATCAATTTGAAAAGTGAAAATTCTGCAATTGTGGCTTCTATAGGATTTCTTATAATTTGGATATGCTATTTTGGGGTCAATCTATTAGGAATAGGATTACATAGTTATGGTTCATTTCTATTAAAAAGCACCTAAATTGAATTAAAGAAAGGACCTAACCTGTCGAATAAAACCACAGGACAGGGTATATTCCCTATCCATATAAAAATAAGCAAGTCTCGTCGAGAACCATTTCAATCAAGTAGTATAGTGATTCAAATGGTTCTCACAAACGTCAAACTATCCTATTTAAATTATAATTTAAAAATAAAAATTTAAAATTCGTTTTTTTGTGCGTTACGTAAAAAAGAAAGTTTCCGTTTAAAACTATCTATAAAAAAAATTAGATAGAACAGCTTCTACCTTCTCAACTGATAGTGAGAGAACGAAATCTGGGTAAATGCCAATACCTATTACTGGCAGAAAGATAGCGAGTGAAACAAATAACTCTCGCGGACCCGAATCAAAAAACGAAGAGTTTGCACTATTTAATAACTTGTATCCATAGAACATTTGACGTAACATAGATAATAAATAAATAGGAGTTAATATCATTCCAATTGCCATGCCAAAAGTAATTAGGACTTTTGGCATTAAAAAAATTTTTGGGCTGGTAATTATTCCAAAAAATACTATTAATTCGGCAAAAAAACCACTCATGCCCGGTAACGCAAGGGAAGCCATCGAAAAAGTACTGAAAAGTGTGAATATTTTTGGCATTGAAACGGCTATTCCACCAATTTCGTCGAGATAAACAAGACGTATTCTATCATAACTCGTTCCTGCTAGGAAAAAAAGTGCAGCACCAATAAATCCATGAGAGATTATTTGTAAAATGGCTCCGTTGAATCCCGTATCAGTTATAGAACTAATTCCTATAATTATGAAACCCATATGAGATACAGAGGAATATGCTATTCTTTTCTTTAAATTACGTTGTCCCGGAGATGCTGAAGCTGCATAGATTATTTGTATTGTGCCCACTATCATCAACCAAGGAGAAAATATAGAATGCGCGTGAGGTAATAATTCCACATTGATCCGAACCAATCCATATGCTCCCATTTTTAATAGGATTCCGGCTAAAAGCATACAAGTACTATAATGTGCTTCTCCATGGGTATCCGGTAACCATGTATGGAGAGGTATAATCGGCGATTTGACAGCAAAAGCAATAAGAAATCCAATATAGAATATTATTTCTAATCCCACAGGATACGATTGATTAACTAACGTTTCCAAATTTAATGTTGGTTCATTAGAACCATATAACCCTATACCCAAAACTCCCATTAACAGAAAAACGGAACCCCCTGCAGTGTACAAAATAAACTTTGTAGCTGAGTATAGACGTTTCTTTCCTCCCCATATGGATAAAAGTAGATAAACGGGAATTAATTCTAATTCCCACATTAGAAAAAAAAGTAAAAGGTCTCGAGAAGAAAATAATCCTATTTGACCACTATACATTGCTAACATCAAGAAATGGAATAATCGGGAATCCCGAGTAACTGGCCAAGCTGCTAAAGTAGCTAAAGTCGTGATGAATCCCGTCAGTAAAACGGGTCCTATAGAAAGTCCGTCTATTCCCAACCTCCAGTGGAAATCAAAAAAGCGAATCCAGTTATAATCTTCGGCCAATTGTATTAATGGATCGTCTGGTTGGAAATGATAACAGAATACATAAATTGTTAGGAGGAATTCTACTATACATATACACAAAGTATACCACCTAATTACCTTATTACCCCTATGAGGGAGAAAGAAAATGAATGAACCCGCAAATATAGGCAAAACTACAATTAAAGTTAACCAAGGAAAATAATTCGTGGTAAAGACAAAATACACTTGGACTAAAAAACCCGTACTCGAAACAAAATAAGATATACTTCATTTCGAGCGCGGGTTTTTGTCGGTAAACAAAAAGAAAAAGGATTCAAGTGGAGTTTTCTGGAACGTATCAATAAGCTAGACCCATACTGCGAGTTGTTTCATGCCATAAATAAACTCGAACACTCAAAAAATCGGTTGGACAGGCGGATTCACATCTCTTACAACCAACACAGTCCTCTGTTCTTGGAGCGGAAGCTATTTGTTTAGCTTTACACCCGTCCCAAGGTATCATTTCTAATACATCTGTGGGGCAGGCTCGGACACATTGAGTACATCCTATACATGTATCATAAATCTTTACTGAATGTGACATTGGATCTATACCTTTTTTTTGAATCTCATTAATTTCGATCTAGTATAACCCTGTATTGTATGTAAATGAATTACATATGCAAAGACCAGACGAATCGATGATTCACCAGAATTTGTCGAATCAACTTATTTCTGGGTCGGTTTAGAAAGGAGGTCCAAAATACTTTGATTTTTTAGATTTTTGAAGATTCTACATACCCAGTAATTGAATTTGAATTGATAACTCTTCAAATTTCTATCAAAATAATATTAATACTACTTATTCAGTAAATTCGATTGATTAATACGAGTTGATTTTCTGTTACGATAAATTGCCGAAACAATAGCCGGTCCAATAGCTGCTTCAGCGGCTGCAATAGCTATAACAAAAATGGAGAAAATGTTTCCTTTTAGTTGACGACTATCAAAAAAGTCAGAAAATGTTACGAAATTAAGATTAACCGCATTCAATATAAGCTCAAGACACATAAGAGCTCGAACTAAATTTCGGCTTGTGATTAATCCATAGATACCGATAGAAAATAAATAGGCACTCAAAACAAGTACATGTTCGAGCATCATTGAGCAACTCCTTATCAATCTTGATTCATTTCAATAGGAACAAAAATATCATTCACTCGAATATAACAAACAAATACAGAGCAAAGAAGTATGTTAGTAATAGATTGACATTTCTATTTTATATTATACATCAATTCAATTCTAATTGAATTGAAATGGATACGATAAACGAGAAATAGAATAAAGTTTGATTTGGAATGGCGCTTTTAAAGATTTTTAATCTTATTGACGGGCCACGGCAATTGCACCGATCAAAGCAACTAAAAGAATTATCGAAATGAGTTCAAATGGGAGAAAAAAATCGGTTGATAAATGAATTCCAATTTGTTGACTATTATTTATCAAATCTTGTTCTATAATCTGGTTTAATTTTGTAGTCCAAATAATTCCGTACCATGACGTATTTAGAATAGTAGTAACTAATAAAAAAAAAATACTGGTACAAACTAACAAAGTAATTCCGTCTCCAAGAGTCCAAAGACGAAAATTCTTGTCATATTCTAACCCGCTGATGAACATTACAGCAAATATGATTAAAACATTTATAGCTCCTACGTAAATAAGGAGTTGTGCAGAAGCTACAAACTGAGAGTTTGCTAGAATATAGAATAAAGATATACAAACAAGAACCAATCCCAACGAAAAGGCGGAAAAAATGGGATTGGTAAATAATATCACTCCTAGGCCTCCTAATATAAGACCTGATCCCAGAAAGACTAAAAGAAAATCATGTATTGGTCCAGGTAAATCCATTCGATGAAAAAAAGATATAAAAAATAAGACTCTTTCATGATCTTATTGAACTGACCAGGATAAGTTAAGTTGATCTATTTAAGACACGTTCCTAGTTGAATGCGATTCTAATGGATGCGAATTGATGTAGGTACAGTTAGTGTACAAATCACATTCTTTATCTGAAAGGCTAGTTCGAATCTAGTTGAAATCATTACATTAAAAAAGATTTCCAAGTAAATCCACAATTTTCATGAATCAACTAGATCAATAGTTGTTATTTTGAGTTTAGTCATTCACAAAGAAAAACCAACCCTGTTAAATTTATATCCTTAGTAAGAAAAAAAGGTTCTTGAATTTATCAAGGTATTTCTTTTTTATTGAATTGAGACCAATTCAAGATAGTTCGAACTGTGTAATCGTCAATTATTGATATTGGTAAACGGCCTAAAGCAATTTGATTATAATTTAATTCATGACGATCATACGTAGAAAGCTCATATTCTTCAGTCATTGATAAACAATTTGTTGGGCAATACTCAACGCAATTACCACAAAATATACAGATTCCGAAATCAATACTGTAATTAAGCAATCGTTTCTTTCGAATATCAGTTTCCAATTTCCAATCTACAACAGGTAGATCTATAGGACATACCCGAACACATACCTCACAAGCAATGCATTTATCGAATTCAAAGTGGATTCGACCACGAAAACGTTCTGATGTGATCAATTTTTCATAAGGGTATTGAATAGTTACAGGTAAACGATTCGCATGGGATAAGGTAATCAGAAAACCTTGACCAATGTACCTAGCCGCTCGTACTGTTTGTTGCCCATAATTCAGGAACCCAGTTACCATAGGGAACATATCCTAAATATCGATAAAAATTTTTTGTTTGTTTCTTTCTCTTGTTTGGGACAAGTTATCAATCTAGTTACTAGGGAATAAAAAAAAGTCTATTTTGCTTATATTATAGTGAAAGGAGTTGGGAAGAAGTTGTTAATAATAAATTCCCTAAAGAAATAGGTAAAAGAAATTTCCATCCAAGATTTAATAATTGATCCATTCTTAGTCTAGGTAAGGTCCATCTTGTTGTGATAGAAATGAACAAGAACAAAAAAGTTTTCCCTAGTGTAATGAAAATACCAATTGTTGTTCCAAAGACTCCATCCCTTGCATTTATTCCAAATAGGTCAGGAACGAATATGTATGGAATAGAGAGATTCCAGCCTCCCAAGTAAAGAACTGTTACAAATAATGAAGAAACTAGTAGATTTAGATAGGAAGCAACATAAAATAAACCGAATTTAATACCTGAATATTCTGTTTGATAACCTGCTACTAATTCTTCCTCTGCTTCTGGTAAATCAAAAGGTAATCTTTCACATTCGGCTAGAGAAGAAATTATAAAAACGAGAAATCCTATAGGTTGGCGCCACAAATTCCACCCCCACAAACCATATTTGGACTGTGCTTCAATTATATCAACTGTACTTAAACTGTTAGACAATTCTAGTCGGTGATAAGATCACAGTTATCATCGCTATTACAGAACCGTACATGAGATTTTCACCTCATACGGCTCCTCGAGGGTCCCACATAAATCTCAGGACTGCTTCGATATTTTTCATTTTGAAATTTTTGTAGGATAGATAGAATCAAAAGTAATCGAAAGGTTCCGAATTAGACCAATGGAATTCTGTCTGCTATACTAAAAGGCTTCTGAATTGATCTCATCCTTTACATTTTTTTATTAAATTAATATTTAATTAATATTTAATATATATTTGTATTTGATTTATTTTCAATTTGATTTATTTTCAGTTTTTTTGTTGAGACTTAATTTAAACCCTTCAGAAAAGACTCTTTTTAGAAATATTAATAGATATCTCACCCTATCCTTTTTTATTACGAAAAGAAATTAACATGAAGCATGATATGAAGTGTAACTTTCTGAATCGTAATATAGTTATAATAAAGCAAGGATAATAATATAGTTATAGTGTTATAGTAAAGTAAGAATAAGAAAAAATTTTGCAATCACATTCTTTCTATTTTTTGTTCTTTTGTTTTGCTAAAAAAGGAAGTAAAGGATTACTTCGTTCCTGATAGTCATTCACTTTATCGGTGGATAGCAGCATACTCTGGATCGGAATTCTGGGGAGTACTACTTGATCATTTCTACTAATTTAAAGCCCCAATTAGTATTTCGTTTATGTGGAATTTTTTTCCGATAACTTAGAAAATCTCTATTACTAATCCTTTGTGTACCTTGGTGTTCCTAACCATCCACTCAGTTTTACTCAATCTTTTCGACAATTCGTATCATATATAGTAATAGATAGAAACGATAGCACGAACTCCAAAGAATGGATCTGTCTGTTTAACCCGCTTCAAGCCATGATAACTAATCAACCAGTCTTGGGGTAAATAGTTTTTCTTTACTGCTTCTATTTACTTATATTAACTTTGGCGGAATTCTTGTACATAGGAAATGAGACTCAAGCTTTTTACTGCGAATTTCGAAGCTGTTTTCTTTCACTCACCTAACTATCTGGTTTAGTTCATCAACCCGAAGGTTGAATAAAAAAGAAAGTTATCTAGTCAATGTATTTTAGTTCATTCTTAGAAAACTCTCGAAAGAAAAAATTGTGGAAATTTGATGTCTCAACGAATCACACGTAGAGATATTGATAACACGCAAAGAGTTAATGGTATTTCATAACTAATAGATTGGGCAGCAGCCCGTAGACCGCCTAAAAAGGAATATTTATTATTTGATCCATATCCTGACATAAGAAGTCCAATGGGAGCAATACTTGAAATGGCGATCCATAAAAAAACACCATTACTGAGATCGACTAGAATAAGTCGATAGCTAAAAGGAATTACCGAATAACTTAGTAAAATTGATATGACTGCTATGGAGGGTCCAACACTAAATAAACCCATATCGCCTCTTGATGGAAGAAGGTTCTCTTTGAAAAGTAGTTTTGTTCCATCTGCTAGAGCTTGAAGAATTCCCAAAGGGCCGGCGTATTCAGGTCCAATACGTTGTTGTATCCCTGCGGATATTTCTCTTTCTAACCACACAATTACTAGTACACCTATTGTGATTCCCAAAATAAGAATCAATATAGGTACAAGCATCCATATAGTCCCATAGACTTCTTTTAAGAATTCTAATATAGAAAAAGAATTGATAGCTTGTACTCCTGTTGTATCAATTATCATTTCAACGATCAATTTCTCCCATAATGATATCTATACTACCTAGTATTGTCATAATATCGGCCAATTTCATTCTTTTAACTAACTGAGGAAGAATTTGCAAATTGATAAAACCCGGCGGGCGAATTTTCCATCTCCATGGAAAAGCACTCTGATCTCCTATCAAATAAATTCCCAATTCGCCCTTTGGGGCTTCGACTCTTACATAAAGTTCTTGTCTCGATAACTCAAACGTGGGAGCCGGTTTTTTACTAATGAATCGATATTCAAAATTATTCCATTCAGGATCTCTTACTCTGTTAAAGCGTCGGATTTCTAAATTCTCATAGGGGCCTCCCGGAATTCCTTCTAGAGCTTGCTGAATAATTTTTACAGATTCCACCATTTCGCCAATTCGGATTAAATAACGAGCTAATGAATCGCCCTCCTTCTGCCATTGAACTTCCCAATCAAATTCTTCATAACATTCATAATGATCAACTTTACGAAGATCCCATTGTATTCCGGAAGCCCGTAACATCGGTCCTGACAACCCCCAATTTATTGCCTCTTCTCCGCCAATAATGCCCACCCCTTCAACTCGTTCTAAAAAAATAGGATTTCGCGTAATAAGCTTTTGATATTCAGCAATTGCTGTTAAAAAATACTCACAGAAATCCAAACATTTATCTATCCAGCCGTAAGGTAAATCGGCAGCGACTCCTCCGATACGAAAAAAATTATGCATCATTCTCATGCCAGTGGCAGCTTCGAATAGATCATATATCAATTCTCTTTCTCTGAAAATGTAGAAGAAGGGGGTCTGTGCGCCAATATCCGCCATAAAAGGTCCAAGCCATAATAAATGAGAAGCTATACGACTCAACTCCAACATAATAACTCGGATATAGCTAGCCCTTTTAGGTACTTGAATATTTCCTAATTGTTCTGGTGCATTTATAGTTATTGCTTCTGTAAACATAGTAGCTAAATAATCCCAACGTGTTACATAAGGCAAATATTGTATAATTGTTCGGTTTTCCGCAATTTTTTCCATTCCTCTGTGCAAATAACCTATTATCGGTTCACAGTCAATAACATCTTCGCCATCTAAAGTAACAATGAGTCGAAGAACGCCATGCATTGATGGGTGGTGAGGTCCCATATTTACTATCATTAGATCTTTTCTTGTAACTGGTCCAGTCATAAGTTTTTTCCGTATTTCTTCTTCCATGAATTGCTGAAAACGAAAAGAAGTTCATCCAAATTGAAGATCGAATAAATCAAAGAAAATAATTGTTCAAATTAACGTTTTTTTATCGCTCGAATATTCAATTGACTGATTAATTCTTTATAACGCACTCTATTTTTTTTTGAAAAATAAGTCAGAAGTCGTTGACGTTTTCCCAAAATTTTCCGTAGCCCTCTCTGAGATGAATAGTCTTTTTTGTGTAATTCCAAATGTGAGCTAAGTCTCCGTATTTTATTGGTGAAACAGAATACTTGAAACTCAACAGATCCCTTCTTTTCTTCTTGCGAAATAACTGACATGAATGAATTTTTTGTCATAACTTTATAAATCCATATATATATAACTTCGTATGCGTCAATTTTTTTATTAATTTACTCTTTTTATTTTACGAATATGAATTTGACTGATCAGTAATAATAATGCGAGGTATTTTGATCTAGTATACACAAGAATCAATCCTAATTTCCTTATTGATTCATTTTATGATCTAATTGATACGTCATTGAATTAGTATTCATGTATCAAAAAAGGATGTAAGACAAGGCATGTGCGCAGCTATTTATCCACCCGATATATATATCGTAGGGGAAGACAATTGTATCATCAATCAATTTTCAATCGTGGATACATATGTATCCTTAACATACTGAAACGACTACCATTATTAGTATCAAACCAATAGCGATTCATACAAGCTAAATCTTCTAATCGATAATTGGGCCAAAGAAAGAATTTCATTAATTTCATTTTCTCTCTATCAAGATCTTTGCTTTCATCCAAAAATTGACCACAGGTTTTTACCTTGTTCCCATTGCAAAATACTGCATTTTTATCCACACAATTACTATTCCTTGAATTGAAACAACTTAGAATTCTCAATTCTCTACGCCGTCTAGACGAGAAAATATTTTCAGGAACAAGCAAATCATAATGATTTTTGTTTCTATTTTTCGTCATCATTTGATGTCTTGCAATCGATTCCTCAAAATGATTCTTATCCATATTTTCTCTGTATCTTTTTTGATTATTTTTTTGTTTAATCTCATGAACCAAAGAAATCCTTATGGTTTGATACATAATCAATTCTACATTATGTTTTACAGGTATACGAACTGGTTCGATAATAAATATTCCCTCTTTTAGGATTTTTGAAAGATTCAAATCCCGGATTAGCATTGGATCCAGAGTGAACTCCTCCTTCTTAATAAAGCCGAAACCAAACTTTGTTGTCATTCTGCTTTCCTTTTCCCATTCAAGTACGGACAGCGCATAATCGAATAATTCGATAGTCAAAGGACTCAGCAGCCATTTCAATTGCAAAGCAAAAGATCCTTTCATGAACGCATCTAAGTCGATTTCCCAAGTCCAAATGCTTTGGGGTTGATTTTTCGTGAGATTTTTATTTTGACTAACATCTTCACTAACATCTTCATTAAAATGAAAAATAAGTGAATGAATTGGTATAAACCCGGGTTTCATTTTATATACATTAAAAAATAACTCAAATTGTGGGAATAACCAAGGTATCGGCTTCGATACAGGACGGTTTAGTCTTTCTTCACTCATTCCCATCCAATCAAAAAAAGAAAAGAAACCCTTGGATGGGTTGATTTCTTTATCTTTATTAATTTTGAGATAAAAAAGACCTTTCGTATCACAAAATTTTCTATCTGGATTTTTTATATACATAAAATAATCTTTTCTTATAAAATTAGTAATAGGGATACTCCCCCCCATATCAACAAATTTCGGTTTATGTATGTTGTAATTATATGAGTCCTTCTTATCTTCATAATAAATCGATTGATATGCTAAAAGATCATATCTATACAGTTTTTGAAAATGATCGTTTTTATTTAGCAATAACGAAACCTTTTCCTCTCTTTCAGATGAATCCCGTTTGATTAAATTTGGATTTTCAACCCTACAATGTTGATTGACTCTATTTCGCCATTTTTGCGGTACTAATTTAGACCATTTTAGCTCAGATAAATCGTATGGATAATGACTCTTTAACCAATTTTTCCATTGATTCATTCCAGAATTCTGAAGTTTCTTATGCTTTAATTCGGAAGAAATTATTCCTTGTCTTCGAAAATAATCTTTTATTTCATTCTTAAGAAATAAAGATGCTCCGTCATATTGAAGGACAGATCCTAACTTATACAAGTTAATAACCTGGGTTTGTGATAATTTGTAAAATACATAGGCCTGTGACACGAGGGATAATTTAAAAGAAACCTCCGACTTCGTCTGAATCTTATGACGAATACGAGAAGGTGAAAGTTTTTTTTGTATAGTTGAAATACGCTCAATTATCTTTTTCTCTTTTGTATCAAAAAAAGATTTTTTTTTTAATTTACGAAAAAGTTTTATAATGATCATGGGCCTATAAAGACTATTAGTAAGACGATTAATGATATATGGAAAGCTCTCTAGAAGGATATCCGTGTATATCCTTTCCACGATCCATTTAAAAAAAAAATGTGATTTACGGATTAATCGATCATTTCTTCTTTTTAATATCTGAAAAAGATTTTTTAGTGATGCTAATTTTTGAGCACCATAACTTGTTTTGTTAGGACTAATATTTATCTTTAGAGTTCGAAATCCATTTTTCTTGTCTTTTGTAATTCTTTCTATTTGATTTCTGATTGTGCTTGTTCTATCAGTCAGATCTTTCATTTTTATTTCTGTCAGTGAATAATTTGTCCAATCCATAGATCGGGTTTGAATGGATGATTCATGAATAATCTGATTATTGATTATAGAATCTTTTTTTATTTCACTCGAATCCTCTCTCCATTTTTTTGGTTCTTTTTGGACCTTTAGAAACAATAATTTTTTTCTTTCTTTGAAACTTTTTAGAACTCGAAAACTCCATTTTAGAATTGCTTTTTGGAGTTTTTTCAAAGGGGGTCCAAAATAATAACAAAACAAAATACCAAGTCCTACGAGAGGAGAACCAAAAGGACGGTCAGTTTCCAGTCCCCAAATCGTTAAAAAAGCAGCAGGACTTTCCTGCTTTGGATTTGGATCCCTACGAGAAGGTCGTATCTTAGATCGGTGCCAAGGTTTCAGACGGAAAGGAAATCGTATCATTATTTGTATACCCTCTGTGGCCCAGTTTGGAGGAAAAATTCCGTTTCTTCCTGGTTTTAGTACTGGCATACCATTATAGGTGCATATAACATACACTTCTCTATTCATCTCCCTTATATCCTGCCCCCACTCGGGCTCTTGGCGTAATAAGAAACGGACAATATTTTTAGCTAGTATCAATGAAGGTAATACAATAGATTGTCTAAGCCTCGACTGAATTAGTAAAATCAAAGCTCTTATTCCATGAGCATAAATAAGGATATCATAGAGGTCTGCTATTTTTTCTCGTGTCCTTTCTATTCGTTCCATTTCCGTCTGCCCGTCCCGCCCCTTTTCCATTTCATTGACTTCTTTTTGAATTTCTTCGTAGCTTTTGTTTTCCTCCATGTACATTTTTTTTTGTTTTTTCAACCTCTTTATTCTTTTTGCTACGCTTCCTTTTATACCCTTTCTAAAAATGTCTTGTATTAGGTCGGAAATCTCAATTACTGATAATATGAATGGTTCGAAAAGAACATCCCAAGAAAATCCTACTCTGTCGAAAAAAAGTGGGGAATACGGATATAAGGGAAACATTTTCCCCGTAAGGGTTTTACGTCTTTGAACACGCATAGAACCTGTGATTATGTCTCGACGAAAATCCGCTTCATAGGGATAATCTATCATATCCACTTCTTCTAGTTCATTAGGCTTCGTCATAGTTGGGGCGGCATTCTCTGGACCCTGCGTAAAAAGAACCATACGTTTCGCTTTCCTCGAGCGAATTTGATGATCTACTATCCACTCTTCCCCCTCTTCCGTTGTTGCAGTTTTTCCGAGTTGTTCTACCTCGCTGAATAATCTGTATGACCATCGGGGGACTTTTTTATTTATTCCAATCGATTTTTTTCGAGTTGTTTTTTCCATGGGAGGAATTATGGCTGTATCGCATATTGTTTGAATGATGGGATCAATTATGACTCTTTCGATTAAAAATTTCAAAACTTTTTCTGGATCTTCTGAATCAATTCGTCTTTGTTCCGGAAATAAAGAAATTCTTTTCCAATTTGATGTTGATTCTTTAGCAAATTCATCGATTAAAAGACTCAATTCTCTTGCTAATGCTTTTTGATCCAATGTATATATTTTCTGTCCCAATTTCTCTTCCAATTTCTCTTCCAATTTCTGGTCCAATTTCTGGACCAATTTCTCTTCCAATGTAGCTATTTTCCCTTCCAATTTCTGGTACAATTCTTCAAAATTATGAACATTAAGTTCCTTACCCTTAAAAAGAAGGATACTATGAACTTTATTGAGTTTATTTAAAAAATTTGTCTCTATCGAATTTTTGACTGCAGTTTCATTTAGGATTGAAGGTAAATAACATTTTTTAATTATTCCACGATAGGATCCGTTTAAGAGAGGATCATATATTTTAGGCAAG